GAAATACAAAATAGAACTTCTAAAGCAAAAGAAAATAGAAATTACTAGTCTTAGAATATAGTTGAACCAAAACACCTATTTTTTTGAGTGATCATGTGATAACTTTTTGTTCTCATTCATTCAAGATGTTTAAGATATTATATGAGTGAACTCATTACGGAATCTAATTAGTTAAAATGAAAGTAAAAGTTTTATAAGATTAATGTTCGCTCTAAAATATATAGATTCGATCCAATAAAACAAATGATAAAAATAGGAATAATTTTCTAATTTGATTCCATAATGATTGGAAAAGAGTTAGTTTTATTTTAAAACGAAATTACACTACCCAGTTCTTATTATTCGTTTATAAGTTGAATTGAAAAATGATCCAAGAATGCATTTGCTGATTGCAAACGCGGTATGGGTAGATGTTACAGATGATGAATCAATTTTTTTATATAGTTGTGACTTTATCCTTGTTAGTGCTGTCTATAATGATAGATGACTCAAAAACTTTCAATTGGTTTTTTTCTCCTATTTTGCAAAAAAGGAAACTCAGGTAAGTGCTTTTTTATAAACATATGTATAAAAAGACCATATTTCATTTAGCTCCTTGATGCCTACCATAACTAGTTATTTCGGTTTTCTACTAACGGCTTTAACTATAACCTCAGCTCTATTTATTGGTCTGAGCAAGATACGACTTATTTGAAATTAATTGCACAAAATCTTTCCGCGAACTTCTGTGTATTTTTACCCCGTTAATTGCCAATTCTTGGTCATTGAGATTCATGGTAATTCGGATTAATATTTAGGTATAGATATTACCTCTTTTTTCTCCTTTCAAACAAATTGAAATGATTGAAGTTTTTCTATTTGGAATTGTGTTAGGTCTAATTCCTATTACTTTGGCTGGATTATTTGTAACTGCCTATTTACAATACAGGCGTGGCGATCAGTTAGACCTTTGATTAATTAACATCTCTTTTTTTGATTGACCTCCTCCTTTCTTTAATATCCAGGAGGTCAAATAAAGATTGCTGTTCCAGTTAGTGTTTCAGTCAAATTCCATCGAAGAAGATACAAATCACGCTCTGTAGGATTTGAACCTACGACATCGGGTTTTGGAGACCCACGTTCTACCGAACTGAACTAAGAGCGCTTTCTTCTCATAAAAGAAAAGACTGTAAAGAAAAGGATTGGCCCCAATACATCTTGTATGCATACACATATAGTATCATCATAAGAATAAAAGATTCTATATGATATGTCCAACGTGAATTGATCTCAAAAAATCCCTCGTTACTGCTCAAAGCAGCAGTAATAGGTAGGGATGACAGGATTTGAACCCGTGACATTTTGTACCCAAAACAAACGCGCTACCAAGCTGCGCTACATCCCTTCCATTGGTCTACAGTGTCATTGTAGAGAATTCCTGTCTTGTTTTCCACATCGTTATTGCCTCTATTAAAATCTAGAATTTTTATGTCCATTTCGCCTTTTTGGTCTCATTTAACATATAATAATAGTAAAATATTTCTGGAACCCCTAGGAAAAATAAACGAGTCTTTTTGGGGAATAGTGGGGAAGAAAAGGACGTTTTTTCTGTATTTAACAAAAAGGTAAATCTTATTTACTGGATGATTGTACATTTCAATATGTATTATCTTATGTATGTATTACTATAAAAGGAGGTTTTTCAATGCGAGATCTAAAAACATATCTTTCCGTGGCACCGGTACTAAGTACTCTATGGTTCGGTTCTTTGGCAGGTTTATTGATAGAGATTAATCGTTTTTTCCCGGATGCGTTGACGTTCCCCTTTTTTTCATTCTAGTTATTGACGTGGGAAGGAATAAAGAAGATTAGAGATACAATTAAATAAAGCCCCTTCTTTTCTCTTTTTTCCCTAGAAAAAGGGAGGAAAGAGAAAGAATATTACATTCAACAGCTGTGAGAGTCGGGTTCAGGTTGGAATTAAATTCATATGAATTTCTATGTATTAAATTTCTATGGAAGTCGAATACAAACTCTGGTTCTAGGGAAAGCGTATTCTAGACGATAATTATATGAAATACTGTACTGTTGAAATATAGTTTAGAAATCTTTCTATCGTATTTCCTATATTGATTGTAATGAAATCTTGCATAAGAGGATAGCTAGTTACAAATTTTTTCCTTCCTTTCTTCTTTTTCGTTTCGAATTGAAAAAGGAAGAGTTGAGTAAATGAAAAATCCAAAGGAGGTTCATGGCTAAGGGTAAAGATGTGCGAATACCGGTTCTTTTGGAATGTACCGCTTGTGTTCGAAACGGTGTTAATAAGGAATCAACGGGGATTTCCAGATATATTACTCAAAAGAACCGGCACAATACGCCTAATCGATTGGAGTTGCTAAAATTCTGTCCATATTGTAACAAACATACGATTCATGGGGAGATAAAGAAATAGATCGAACGAACCGAGCACCGGCGCCCTTATCTTTCTTACAAGGAAAGGGCAAAAATGACATTATATATATAACATATTTAACATAGTTAAAGATAATTATAAACAAACCAAATCCTATTTATTTATTCTAATAAAAGATACGGCTGAAATAGGATTTTAGGGATAAGAAATAAACTAACCAAACCATGGAAAAATCTAAGCGAACTTTTCTTAAATCCAAGCGATCTTTTCGTAGGCGTTTGCCCCCGATCCAATCGGGGGATCGAATTGATTATAAAAACATGAGTTTAATTAGTCGATTTATTAGTGAACAGGGAAAAATATTATCTAGACGAGTGAATAGATTGACCTTGAAACAACAACGATTAATTACTATTGCTATAAAACAAGCTCGTATTTTATCTTTGTTACCTTTTCTTAATAATGAGAAACAATTTGAAAGAACCGAGTCGACCACCAGAACTCCCAGTCTTAGAGCCAGAAAAAGATAGGTTTACTCTTTCTTCACTTGAATTCAAATGCCCATCCGAATTCAAACGCGGATTTCTTTTTTGTTGGAAAAATCCAAGAATCCGGATTGAAGTCTCGTGTCGTAAGAAAAAAAAGAATAATCTGGGAAGAATAAAATTTTTTATTGAACGTGTTGATTCATATTTATTTTGACTACTTTCTGATATTTTATCATATTCTAATTCTATTCATTTTTATTCGATCTTCCCGGAGTTCATTCTCCGGGCAACTCCGTTTAACCGGTGGATTCTTTCCAACCTACTTCTTTTATGATCTCATTGGAAATCATATAAAGACAATTCCTATTTGATATAGCTATTTGTGCAAGTATTTTACGATTAAGAAGCAACTGTCTCTTGTACAGATCATTTATTAATCTACTATAACTATAGCATACCCCCCTTTCACGAATTGCTGCATTTATTCGAGTGATCCACAAACGACGAAAGTTTATTTTTTGCCTATCCCTATCCCGATGAGCCGAAACCAAAGCTCTTATTTTTTGTTGAGTAATAGTTCGAGTAAGTCTTGAATGAGCCCCCCGAAAGCTTGATGCAAATAAACGAATTTTTGTTCTACGTCTCCGAGCGATATATCCCCGTCTAATTCTGGTCATTGAATAAATGAAACTTTAACGAATAACTAATAGATTTCCTTTCTTTCAGTTATTCTTTTGCCCCTTTCCTAGTATATTAATAACAAAACGGATTTTTCCAATGTATAAACTAAAAATTCCAATGGCTTTCGCTACTATAACCTTCCCAACCACGATTTTTTATTTTTTTATAGGAATTTCACCTCGAAATACGAAATTGTACTATACTAGGTTAAAAAAAATAGCAATGATAACTAAATAGTGGATTCCATCGTTTCTATGGTTACTTCTTAAACGGTGAGGTCTTCTCTATACACCGGAGCCCTTACTTCATTTAATCAATGTTATTGCTAACTTGTATAGTTCACATTCTTCGGCTCTACCCATGAATTATCCAGTAATAGGTCTTTCACAACGAGCTCTACCTATACAGTAACGGTATTTAATTATGAAAGTTGGCTGGGTAGCTGACCCTCTTAGTCCGTTCTTGCAAGAGGGGTCTATGTTACTAAGATTTCCTCCGCTTAATGGATAACCATTTGCTACCAATGGAGAATTACTTCTCATCTTGAATTGAGGTGAGTGGTTTTACACCAATAGAAACCATAAATTTCATACACAATAAAAGGGATATGACCCCATTTTCTTATTTTTAGATAGTAAATGTAGTTTGTTTTTCCGTTCTATCCTATTTGATCATTGATATTCGAACATTGTTCTCTTTCCTTTGTTCTAGTTTATGATCTGAACGAGTCGCACATACACCCTAGTACATGTTCCTCGACGCTGAGGGCATCCCCGAAGCGCGGGGGATTTTGTGACATTTCTGATTGGCTGTCTTGTATTTCTAATAAGTTGTTTAATCGTTGGCATGTTGAATCATATACATAATGGGCTGGTTTAGATCGATCCTAACCGTATGATTATGAATGACTTTTATTCAATAGAATAGAATCGATAGATCAATAGAATCATCAATCAATAGATAGTAAATAAATAAAAGTCATAGAATATTAAACGTTCATTTTAAATCACGAATTGACGCGAAATTCAGGCTATTTATTGTCATTCAACCGCTACAAGATCAACAATTCCATAAGCTTGGGCCTCTGTTGCTGACATAAAAATATCTCTTTCCATGTCTTCGGATACAACCCAGAAGGGTTTCCCCGTTCTTTGTACATAAACCCTTGTCAGGGTTTCACGTAGTTTCAGCAGTTCTCCCACTTCCAGGATGAATTCTCCCGTTGCTACTTCAGAAAAAGAACCAGCGGGTTGATGGATCATTACCCTGATGATATAAGATAAAAAAGGTTTCTCTATTTCGCATGATGAGGGGAAGATAAAAGAAAGATAAAAGAATAACAAGAAAAAAGATAGAATCGAACAACCGTACGGGCATTATGCATTGCATACGGCTCTACAATAAAATTGACCCTTACCTTCAAAAAAATAGGATCGATC